GAATCGAACTTTCGATCGATCGGGGTACTTGGGAGCCTATGGATGAAGACATGGTTTCTCTGGATCCCATTCAATTTCATTCGGAGGAGGAGCCTTATAAAAATCGTATCGATTCTTATCAAAGAAAGACAGGATTAACCGAGGCTGTTCAAACAGGCATAGGGCAATTAAACGGTATTTCCGTAGCAATAGGGGTTATGGATTTTCAGTTTATGGGGGGTAGTATGGGATCCGTAGTCGGGGAGAAAATTACCCGTTTGATTGAATATGCTACTAAAGAATTTCTACCTCTTATTATAGTGTGTGCTTCCGGAGGGGCACGTATGCAAGAAGGAAGTTTGAGCTTGATGCAAATGGCTAAAATATCTTCTGCTTTATATGATTATCAATCAAATAAAAAGTTATTCTATGTACCAATCCTTACATCTCCTACTACTGGTGGGGTGACAGCCAGTTTTGGTATGTTGGGGGATATCATTATTGCCGAACCCAATGCCTACATTGCCTTTGCGGGTAAAAGAGTAATTGAACAAACATTGAATAAAACAGTACCCGAAGGTTCACAAGCGTCTGAGTATTTATTCCAGAAGGGTTTATTCGATCTAATCGTACCACGTAATCCTTTAAAAGGCGTTCTGAGTGAGTTATTTCAACTCCACACTTTCTTTCCTTTGAATCAAAATTAGAACATTAAGTCCATTTTTTTGAGCAAACAAGTAATTCGTTTATCGGAATACAAGTGAAATTGAGACGAATGGGTTTTCTTTGTTGACATAAGATCTAATTGTATAACGAATCAAAAGTCACATAAAATCGGAAATCTGACCCTTTTTCTATATTCCTGATTATTGATCAAGAAGTCTCTATTAACAAGATAAAAGATGAAATTCTTTTTTTCGTGAAATTAGGCAAATAAAAAAATCTTCTTCTCGTCATATATAATTAAATTAAATAAAATCTAGAAAATATAGTATAGAATTTTTTATCTTTCTATAGCGTACGATAATCCTATTTTGACTAAGAATCCCTGCTGGATGGGATTCTAACAAACCCTTGAATCAATATAAATAGAATCTAATTCATTAAAAAAAACTTTTTGCTTAGTGAATGAAATTCGAAGACAAGAGCAAAAAATGAAGAAAATAATATCTCATCCATATCCTCTCAAATTTTTCATGTAGAAAGATGAAAAACTACATTATATACTCACTTAGACTTAGATAGTAGATACTTATATTATTTTTAATTAATAATTAATTCTTAATAGATATAGATATTAATAAAAATTTTAAGTAGTAATAATTCCAATTTAGAATTATTAAATTATAATCAAATCAAATTATTATAATATAAATACTATATTATTATATTTTTATTATATATATAAGTAAGATTATATATATAAGTANNAAATTAAATATATATAAGATATAAGTAAGATCTTTATATTATATATATATTATATAATAAGATAAGATATCTTTATATTATAAATAATATTATAAATAATAAATATAAAATCTAAATAATAATAACAGGTACAAATAGTAAATCGAGGTACCCATTCTATGACAACTCTTAATTTTCCCTCTGTTTTGGTCCCTTTAGTAGGCCTAGTATTTCCGGCAATCGCAATGGCTTCTTTATTTCTTCATGTTCAAAAAAACAAGATTTTTTAGAGCCGAGGGCGCAAAATATTATCTTTTTTTTTTTTCAAAACTGACGCTTGTATCATAACACAGATATCCATTTAGCTAAATATGGTATAAGAGGCTTCCGTCGAAATCTCCCCAAAATGCTATTAGCTAGTTTCAAATAGACCCGAATCGGCGAATAGCTGAACTGTAAAGTTGGTCTATCTATATACATGTGGCTATCTTTAGTGAGTCATACGAAGGGTGTGTTATTAGTTTAGATCTAACCAATTTAATGAATTACTCCTAAAGGTTCACATCAAACTAGTGCTAGTTGATGCGAGTTACTTCGGAAATAAACGGCAAATTCATTTGGGGTATTCTCTCAATTCCAAAAAAAGCAACCGGATTAAGTATGAGTTGTCGATCAGAACATATATGGATAGAACCTATAACGGGGGCTCGAAAAACAAGTAATTTCTGCTGGGCTGTTATCCTTTTTTTAGGTTCATTAGGATTCTTGTTGGTTGGAACCTCGAGTTATCTTGGTAGAAATTTGATATCTTTATTTCCGTCTCAGCAAATAGTTTTTTTTCCACAAGGGATTGTGATGTCTTTCTATGGGATCGCGGGTCTTTTTATTAGCTCCTATTTGTGGTGCACAATTTCGTGGAATGTAGGTAGTGGTTATGATCGATTTGATAGAAAAGACGGAATAGTGTGTATCTTTCGTTGGGGATTCCCTGGAAAAAATCGTCGGGTCTTCCTCCGATTTCTTATAAAAGATATTCAGTCCGTCAGAATAGAAGTTAAAGAGGGTATTTATGCTCGTCGTGTCCTTTATATGGATATCAGAGGCCAGGGAGCCATTCCATTGACTCGTACTGATGAGAATTTTACTCCACGGGAAATGGAACAAAAAGCTGCTGAATTGGCTTATTTCTTGCGTGTACCTATTGAAGTATTTTAAGAAATCAGCTGAGAAATTAATGCTTTCTCGCGGGAGGGCAAAAAGGCAAGAATCCTCTTTTTCTATAACATAACTTAATTGAGGTTTCTTCAGAACATTCATTCGAGTCAAAGCAGACATCTATGGAACAAGTATAAAAAAACCCTTTTGGGGGATCTTTTATATGTATCGAAATATACACATACACAACTCAATTATATATTAAATAAAAAAATAAGAAAAAAAGAAAATCTCATAATCAACCATTTCGAAATAAGGAAATTCCCCCTTTTTAGTTGTTGGAATTGAAACTTTAGATTCAGATAGATCATATCTTCTAATTTTTTTGAAGCTTCTTTTTAGACTTTTTGTGCTCCTTAATGACGAAAAATTTGGATCTCTTATAATGTAGCCAATTTATTTATGTCGTTTTTTGTCACTCATTTTTCACAATATTTTTCAGAAAATTACCTCAATTATTCTATCGATGACTACTCATAGTCAGTTAAATTTTTTCGAAATATTAGAGGTTTTTTTTATATAATGATAGAAAAGGAGTTCTTTTGTCTCAAAATCTGAATACTATTCATATTCATTATTTAAAGTGGTTTTTCCGGGCGTTCATCGAAAAGAGATATATGCTTCGAATTTGACTGATTGAGATATAGGGAAACAATTTTTATTATATTATTTATTCATATATATTCATTCGAATTTTTCATCTTTTTCCGTATTTTTTTCTAGATTCAAGGCCTAACCACGAAATCACAAATAAAAAAGAGTGAATAGATTCATAGGTTTGATAACTTGTAATAGAACTGATGCGTGAGAGAAATATTAGATTACATAGAGTCGACGAATGAGATGGGTTCATTAACAATTCACAGATGAAAAAATGGCAAAAAAGAAAGCATTCACTCCTCTTTTATATCTTGCATCTATAGTATTTTTGCCCTGGTGGATTTCTCTCTCCTTTCAAAAAAGTCTGGAATCATGGGTTACTAATTGGTGGAACACTAGGCAATCCGAAACTTTTTTGAATGATCTTGAAGAAAAGAGTATTCTAGAAAAATTCATAGAATTAGAGGAACTCCTCTTCTTAGAGGAAATGATCAAGGAATACTCGGAGACACATCTACAAAACCTTCGTATAGGAATTCACAAAGAAACAATCCAATTAATCAAGATACACAACGAGGGTCGTATTCATACGATTTTGCACTTCTCGACAAATATAATATGTTTCATTATTCTAAGTGGTTATTCTATTTTGGGTAATAAAGAACTCGTTATTCTTAATTCTTGGGCTCAAGAATTCCTATATAACTTAAGTGACACAATAAAAGCTTTTTCTCTTCTTTTATTAACTGATTTATGTATCGGATTTCATTCGCCCCATGGTTGGGAACTGATGATTGGCTTTGTCTACAAGGATTTTGGATTTGTTCATAATGATCAAATTATATCTGGCCTTGTTTCCACTTTTCCAGTCATTCTAGATACAATTTTAAAATATTGGATTTTCCGTTATTTAAATCGCGTATCTCCGTCACTTGTAGTGATTTATCATTCAATGAATGACTGAAAAATTATCTACCTAATCCAATTAGAATGTTTCTTACTTTGCAGTTGTACATAAGCAAAGCATTGAAAATCGCTTTCTATTTCTACCCATCCCGGAGATTCATCCTATATTCCTATATATATTAATCGAGTCAAAACAAATTATTCCAGTAAATAACAGAATCGTGGATAGGAAACTCCATTAGTGACCTACCCAAATTTATTGTATAAATATATTTTCGGGATCAATGGTTGGACCATGCAAACTAGAAATACTTTTTCTTGGATAAAGGAACAAATTACTCGATCTATTTCCATATCGCTCATGATATATATCATCACTCGTACATCCATTTCAAATGCATATCCCATTTTTGCACAGCAGGGTTATGAAAATCCACGAGAAGCGACTGGACGTATTGTATGCGCCAATTGCCATTTAGCTAATAAACCGGTGGATATTGAGGTTCCGCAAGCGGTACTTCCCGATACTGTATTTGAAGCAGTTGTTCGAATTCCTTATGATATGCAAGTGAAACAAGTTCTTGCTAATGGTAAAAAAGGAGCCCTGAATGTGGGGGCTGTTCTTATTTTACCAGAGGGTTTTGAATTAGCCCCTCCCGATCGTATTTCCCCCGAGATAAAAGAAAAGATGGGCAATCTGTCTTTTCAGAGCTATCGCCCCAATCAAAAAAATATTCTTGTCATAGGCCCTGTTCCTGGTCAGAAATATAGTGAAATCACCTTTCCTATTCTTTCCCCCGACCCCGCTACTAAGAAAGACACTCACTTCTTAAAATATCCTATATACGTAGGCGGAAACAGGGGAAGGGGCCAAATTTATCCTGACGGGA